TAACGAGCGCGAATCGTCGAGGTATTTGTGCAAATAGATATAATCCATGGAATCGAAGAAACTATACAAAAAAAGAAAAAATGGACGATCATCTATATAAGTATATGAAAGAGCCCTTTTTTTGTAATTCCTATGATGCAATTGGGGCTTATCGTCAAAAAAGAATACATTTAGATAGTCCTTTATGGCTCCGATGGCAACTAGATCAACGTGTTATTGCTTCAAGAGAAGCTCCCGTCGAAGTTCACTATGAATCTTTAGGTACCTATCATGAGATTTATGGGCACTATTTAATAGTAAGAAGTGTAAAAAAAGAAATTCTTTTTCTATACATTCGAACAACTGTTGGTCATATTTCCTTTTATCGAGAAATTGAAGAAGCTATACAAGGATTTTATCGAGCCTGCGCATCTGGTACTTAATCATATCGTACTTAGCTAAATAACTCTATGATACCAGTGGAATTCGGTTCGCTCGGGTTCAACTAGGATCATAGTTCGTGAATTTCTACGCGAATTAAGATCGAGAAAAGGAAGTTTTCCAATCACTAACTTAAACCCATTCATTGTCGAATCCCACTCCACTCAGCGAAATAGGGAGGTACTTATGGCAGAACGGGCCAATCTGGTCTTTCACAATAAAGTAATAGATGGAATTGCCATGAAACGACTTATTAGCCGATTAATAGATCACTTTGGAATGGCATATACATCACATATCCTGGATCAAGTAAAGACTCTGGGTTTCCAGCAAGCCACTGCAACATCTATTTCGTTTGGAATTGATGATCTTTTAACAATACCTTCTAAGGGATGGCTAGTCCAAGATGCTGAACAACAAAGTTTTTTTTTGGAAAAACACCATCATTATGGTAATGTCCACGCGGTAGAAAAATTACGTCAATCCATTGAGATATGGTATGCTACAAGTGAATATTTGCGACAAGAAATGAATCCTAATTTTAGGATGACGGACCCATATAATCCAGTCCATATGATGTCTTTTTCAGGAGCTCGAGGAAATGCCTCTCAGGTACACCAATTAGTCGGTATGAGAGGATTAATGTCGGATCCACAAGGGCAAATGATTGATTTGCCTATTCAAAGCAATTTACGCGAAGGACTCTCTTTAACAGAATATATAATTTCTTGCTACGGAGCCCGTAAAGGAGTTGTGGATACTGCTGTACGAACATCAGATGCTGGATATCTCACGCGCAGACTTGTTGAAGTAGTCCAACATATTGTTGTACGTAGAAGAGATTGTGGCACCATCCGCGGTATTTCTGTGAGTCTTCAAAACGGAATACGATTTTTTATCCAAACATCAATTGGTCGTGTATTAGCAGACGATATATATTTCGGACCTCGGTGCATTGCTGCTAGAAATCAAGATATTGGGGTTGGACTTGTCAATCAGTTGATAACCCTTCAAGTCCAACCAATATCTATTCGAACTCCCTTTACCTGTAGGAGTACGTCTTGGATCTGTCAATTATGTTATGGCCGGAGTTCGACTCACGGTGACCTGGTTGAATTAGGAGAAGCTGTAGGTATTATTGCGGGACAATCCATTGGAGAACCAGGTACTCAACTAACATTAAGAACTTTTCATACTGGCGGAGTATTCACAGGGGGTACGGCAGAACATGTACGAGCCCCTTCGAATGGAAAAATCAAATTCACTGAGGATTTGGTTCATCCCACACGTACACGTCACGGACATCCCGCCTTTCTATGTCATATCGACTTAGATGTCACTATTGAGAGTGAAGATATTATACATAAGGTGAATATTCCACCAAAAAGTCTTCTTTTAGTTCAAAATAATCAATATGTAGAATCTGAACAAATGATTGCTGAAATTCGCGCAGGAAGAGCCACTTTGAATTTGAAAGAAAAGGTTCGAAAACATATTTATTCTGACTCAGAGGGAGAAATGCACTGGAGTACTGACGTGGACCATACACCCGAATTTCCATATGGAAATGTTTATCTCTTACCAAAAACAAGCCATTTATGGATATTAGCCGGAAGGTCGCACAAATCCATTCTATCTTCCCCTTCACTCCACAAGGATCAAGATCAAACCAACCCTCATTTTCTTTCTGTCGAACAAAGATATAGTTTGAACTCTTCAGTGACTAATGATTACGTCAGACACAAATTCTTTAGTTCGGATCCTTCTAGTAATACAGAGGATAGGATTCCTGATTATTCCGAACTTAATCGAATCGTAGGGACTGGTCATTCTAATCGCATATATCCTGCCAAAAATGTGGATTTATTGGCAAAGAGGCGAAGAAATAGATTCACCATTCCATTTCAATCGATTCAAGAACGAGCGAAAGAATTAATGCCCCTTTTGGGTATCTCGATTGAAATACCTATAGGTAGTTTCCGTCGAAATAGTATTCTTGCTTATTTTGATGATCCTCGATACCGAAGAAATAGTTCGGGAATTACTAAATATGGTACTACTATAGGGGCGCAGTCAATCATAAAAAAAGAAGGGTTGATTGACTATCAAGGAGTCAAAGAATTTAGAGCAAAAAACCAAATGAAAGTGGATCGTTTTTTTTTCATTCCGGAGGAAGTACATATCTTACCAAGATCTTCTTCCATAAGGGTACGGAACAATAGTATCATTGGAGTAGATACACAAATTGCATTAAATACAAGAAGCCGGGCCGGCGGATTGGTCCGGGTGCAGAAGAAAAAAAAAAAGATTGAACTTCAAATTTTTTCAGGAGATATCCATTTTCCTGGAGAAAGAGATAAAATATCCCGACCCAGTGGTATTTTGATACGACCGAGAAGGGGACAACCAAATTCCATGAAATCAAACAATTTGAAAAATTGGATCTATGTCCAACGGATCACACCTACCAAGAAAAGTTTTTTTGTTTTGGTTCGACCCATAGTCACATATGAAATAACGGACGGTATAAGTTTAGCAACACTTTTCCCTCAGGATCTCTTGCAAGAAAGGGATAAAGTCCAACTTCGAGTTGTCAATTATATTCTTTATGGAAATGGCAACCCTATTCGGGGAATTTCTGCCATAAGTATTCAATTAGTTCGGACTTGTTTAGTATTGAATTGGGACCAAGACAAAAAAAACTCTTCTATTGAGGAGGCACCAGCCTCCCTTGTTGAAGTAAAAACCAATGGTATGATTCGAAATTGTCTAAGAATCAATTTAGTGAAATCTACTATTTCCTATGCTGGAAAAAGGAATGATCCCTCAGGTTTAGAATTGCTTTATGATAATGGATCAGATCGTCTGAATCCCTTTTATTCTAGTTATTCAAAAGCAAGACTTCAACAATCATTTAACCAAAATCAAGGAACTGTTCGTACGTTGTTGAATAGAACGAAGGCATGCTCGTCTTTTATGATTTTGTCATCATCCAATTGTTTTCGAATAGGTCCATTCAAGGGTCTAAAATTAAAATATCACAAAGAATCAATTAAAAAGGATCCCCTAATTCCAATTAGGACTTCCCTGGGTCCTTTAGGAACAGTCCTTCAAATTGCGAATTTTTTTTCCTGTTTCCATTTAATAACTCATAATCAGATCTTGGTAACTAACTATTTTCAACTTGACAATTTAAAACAAACTTTTCAAGTAATTCAATATTATTTAATCGATGAAAATAGGAGGATTTTAAATTCCGATCTAGGAAGTAAGATTCTTTTGACTTCGTTCAAATTGAATTCCTATTGTTATTGTCTTTATCCCAATTATTGGGAAGAGACATCCACAAAAACAAATCTTGGACAATTTCTTTGTGAAAATCTATGTATAGCTAAAAAGGGACCAGACTTAAAGGCTGGTCAAGTTCTAATTATTCAAGTCGACTCTGTAGTAATAAGATCAGCTAAGCCATATTTGGCTACCCCAGCAGCAACCGTTCATGGCCATTATGGGGAAATCATTTACGAAGGAGATACATTAGTTACATTTCTATATGAAAAATCGAGGTCTCGTGACATAACGCAGGGCCTTCCAAAGGTAGAACAAGTTTTAGAAGTTCGTTCGATTGAATCAATATCGATGAATCTAGAAAAGAGGATTGATGGTTGGAACAAACGTATAAGAAGAATTCTTGGATTTCTTTGGGGATCCTTGATTGGCACGGAGCTAACTATAGTGCAAAGTCGTATTTCTTTGGTTAATAGGATCCAAAAGGTTTATCGATCCCAAGGGGTACAGATCCATAATAAGCATATCGAAATTATTGTACGGCAAATTACATCAAAAGTCTTGGTTTCTGAAGATGGAATGTCTAATGTTTTTTTACCAGGAGAACTAATTGGATTGTTGCGAGCAGAACGAATGGGGCGTGCTTTGGAGGAATCGATCTCTTATCGAGCCATCTTATTGGGAATAACGAGAGCTTCTTTGAATACTCAAAGTTTTATATCCGAAGCAAGTTTTCAAGAAACTGCTCGAGTTTTAGCAAAAGCGGCTCTCCGGGGCCGTATCGATTGGTTGAAAGGCCTAAAAGAAAACGTGGTTCTGGGGGGGATGATACCCGTTGGTACTGGATTCAAAGGATTAGTACATCGTTCACGGCAACATAAGAACATTCCTGTGAAAAAAAAAAAAAATAAGAATCTATTCGAAGGAGAAATGGGAGAGATTTTGCTTTACCACAGAGAATTATTTGATTCGTGTGTTTCAAAGAATTTCCATGATACATCTAAACTTTAGTTTAGGATATTCAATTTTCTCCTTTTTTTCTGAAAAAAAAAATGCATCGTTTTAATTATCTGTTAAATAAGATTGATTTATTAAAAAATCACTTAAAAAATAACGAGAAATAGAAAGGAATTAATGGTTTGGATTGGGTATCAATGGCCGATTCACAGTGTAAGAGAAGGTTCCGTTGGAACAATTATTTATTTTGGGATACCTCGTCTCTTAAAAAAAAAAAAGAGAAAGTGGAAGGAGAAATGACAAGAAGATATTGGAACATCAATTTGGAAGAGATGATGGAAGCGGGAGTTCATCTTGGCCATGTTGCTAAGAAATGGAATCCTAGAATGTCACCTTATATCTCTACCAAGCGTAAAGGTATTCATATTACAAATCTTACTAGAACTGCTCGTTTTTTATCAGAAGCTTGTGATTTAGTTTTTGATGCAGCAAGTAAAAGAAAACATTTTTTAATTGTTGGGACAAAAAAGAAAGCAGCTGACTCAGTAGCACGGGCTGCAATAAGGGCTCGGTGTCATTATGTTAATAAAAAATGGCTTGGGGGTATGTTAACGAATTGGTCTACTACAGAAACGAGACTTCATAAGTTCAGGGACTTGAGAATGGAACAAAAGGCAGGGAGACTGGCCTGTCTTCCGAAGAGAGATGCAGCTGTGTTGAAGAGACAATTATTTCACTTGCAAACATATCTGGGGGGGATTAAATATATGACAAGGTTACCTGATATTGTAATCATCGTCCATCAGCAAGAAGAATATAAAGCTCTTCGAGAATGTATTACTTTGGGAATCCCAACAATTTGTTTAATCGATACAAATTGTGACCCTGATCTTGCAGATCTTTCGATTCCGGCGAACGATGATGCTAGAACTTCAGTTCGATTAATTCTCAGCAAATTAGTATTCGCAATTTGTGAAGGTCGTTCTAGCTCTATAAGAAATCCTTGATTCATAATAAGAAAAATGACTTTAGTGAACCTGACTCTATAATTCGAATTCATAGAGTGGAATCACTTAGTATTCCTGAATAGCAAAAAAGAGATAAAAATATCTGGGGATATTTTGTGATTAGTTGGCATTAAAAATATACGATCCAAATAGAATAGACAAGTCGAGAAAGAAATGGTTGAATCAAAATAATATATTTGCATTTAAGGTTCTATTTCTGTCAGAGGACAATATGAATGTTTTATCATGTTCAATCAATACACTAAGAGGATTATATGATATATCCGGTGTGGAAGTAGGCCAACATTTCTATTGGCAACTAGGTAGTTTCCAAGTCCATGGCCAAGTACTTATTACTTCTTGGGTTGTAATTGCTATATTATTGGGTTCAGCCACTATAGCTGTTCGGAATCCACAAGACATTCCGACTGACGGTCAAAATTTCTTCGAATATGTCCTTGAATTCATTCGAGATGTGAGCAAAACGCAGATTGGAGAAGAATATCGTCCTTGGGTTCCCTTTATTGGGACTATGTTTCTATTTATTTTTGTTTCTAATTGGTCAGGGGCTCTTTTCCCTTGGAAAATAATACAGTTACCTCATGGGGAGTTAGCCGCACCCACAAATGATATAAATACGACTGTTGCTTTAGCTTTACTCACGTCAGTGGCATATTTCTATGCGGGTCTTACAAAAAAAGGATTAGGTTATTTTGGTAAGTATATTCAACCAACTCCAATTCTTTTACCCATTAACATATTAGAAGATTTCACAAAACCCCTATCCCTTAGTTTTCGACTTTTCGGAAATATATTAGCAGATGAATTAGTCGTTGTTGTTCTTCTTTCTTTAGTACCCTTAGTGGTTCCTATACCTGTCATCTTTCTTGGATTATTTACAAGTGGTATTCAGGCTCTTATTTTTGCAACTTTAGCCGCAGCTTATATAGGTGAATCCATGGAGGGTCATCATTAATTAGTTTTCGACAGAGTCTTTTTTTAGCTTAGACCAAGTCAATCTATCCATTAATCTACTGCGGGAACATAGAAGTATCTTCTATAGTAATACAACAAAGGATATTAGAGAATTGGAAAGGGGAGGAGTTGCTTAGGATAGAAATGTCGAACTAGGTATATGGAATCTAATGGTTAGAAGGAAATTCTTATAGATAGTTCAACTCAAAGAATGATTCTAGAATCCAATTGAATCTAAGATAGAATACTTAGTTTACGTTATGGAAGAAAGACATGTATATTTGATAGTACATTTTGACATATATTAGTACATTTTGACATATATGAACTCATATTCAAATTGCCTAAAATTTCGAAATTTAGATGGGGATTCTATCGAGGTCTTTACTTTACGTTTCTTTCATTTATGACTGTTGTTAATTGAATAAATAAACAGATAAAATTAAGAGAAAGGGTTGAAGAAGTCAAAGAATGGTTCGAAAGAAGGAAAGCAAACACTCAAGTTCTATGGATTCAGAAAGACTCCACAAATAGGAACTAAAAAAGATCAAGTTTTCTGATAATCTGATCGTTCAATAAAAAAAAAAGACTCTTTTTTTTATTTCAATTAGAAGTTCTTAGTTACTTCGACTGGATGAATCTTAGTCGATGGAATAATTAAGTCATAATTCATTTGCTGGTTGTATCATTAACCATTTCTTTTTTTTGTGCGAGGAACTTATCATGAATCCACTGATTTCTGCCGCTTCCGTTATTGCTGCTGGATTGGCTGTAGGGCTTGCTTCTATTGGACCTGGAGTTGGTCAAGGTACTGCGGCGGGCCAAGCTGTAGAAGGTATTGCGAGACAGCCAGAAGCAGAGGGTAAAATACGAGGTACTTTATTGCTTAGTTTGGCTTTTATGGAAGCTTTAACAATTTATGGGCTGGTTGTAGCATTAGCGCTTTTATTTGCGAATCCTTTTGTTTAATCCTAATCCGAGAAATATGAAGAATCCATATTTTTCCTATTTCTTTGGACTTGCCACTTGCCTTTTCGCATTATACCAAGATTACAATTACTTATTCGTTGAGGAAAAAACCGGGAGGGAAGGGCGGATTTGAGAATTTAGTGTTACCGACTCGCTTTCTTCCTTCCCCTTCTTTGTCCAATGAAAGTTCTTTAGGAAGTCTTGCAACAAACGAGATATTTCGCAATTGACACGAAAAAGGGTACCTAATTCTATTCGAATAAGGATTATTTTCGAAATTTCAATAAGAAAAAAAAAAAGAAAATCCATTTCATTTTGAGATGGAATAGATTTTTGAATCTAGTTTCTATTTAGAAATATGAAATAGACAACTAAAGAATTCTGTTCACTTTGTTTAGTCTATCTATAAGAGGAGATCATATGATAAATGGAACCGATTCTTTCCTTTCCTTGGGTCACTGGCCATCCGCCGGGAGTTTCGGGTTTAATATCGATATTTTAGCAACAAATCCAATAAATCTAAGTGTAGTGATTGGTGTATTGATCTTTTTTGGAAAGGGAGTGTGTGTGAGTTGTTTATTTCAAGAATAGGCTGGATTCAACCAGTTGCACCCCCTTTTTCTTTTTTCTGGATAACTAGTAAAGAAAGGTGCATGATCGCGCGAATTACTTTTGAATAAATTAAGAAATTCTATATCAGATGTAAGAACCATAGCATTTCGTGATTTGTTGGTAAATATGCTTTGATTCTCTAGCAACCAATAATGTGGAACCATATTAATGGTTAAAGCGAAACTCTTTGAAGTCTAGCTACAGCATGGTACTCTTTCTACCACTATGTTAATAGCGAAATGCTTTTGCATTTCAAAGGAATAGAATAGTTAGAAATTTCTCGATATATAACACTCATATCGATAAAAAAGATTTGAACCTTTTATTGGTATTACAAAAATGTTTATTCCTTCTTACTCTTACTACATTTTCATTTAAATGCCAAATGCTGAGCGGATGACCTATGTCTAAATATCAAGTAAGAAAGATTTTTGGATTGAAAAAAAAAAACAACTTTGCTGACAATTACATATTTTTTTGTTTGGCCAGAAGAGTCCTCCAAATCCAAATATTGGATTAGCAATTCATTTACAATTTTGTTTTGGAATATGAACAAAGAGTAGAGGATAGGTTCATTACATTCAAAAAAGGATATGGAAATTTACCAAAAAATAAAAAATGGAAGTAATTGAGCGTGAGAGCCAAATGAATCAAAAGATTCAAGTTTGGTTCGGGAAGGGATCATGAAAGTTTTGAAATGAATGGAAAAATAATCTACTTTCATTAAGTGATTTATTAGATAATCGAAAAGAACGAATTTTGATGGCTATTCGAAATTCAGAAGAACTGCGCGAAAAGGCCGTTGAACAACTAGAAAAAGCCCGGGCTCGCTTACAGAAAGTAGAGATGGAAGCAAATCAGTTTCGAGCAAAGGAATATTCTGAAATAGAACGAGACAGGGTGAATTTGATTAATTCAACTTATCAAATTTTAGAACAATTAGAAAATTATAAAAATGAAACCATTCACTTTGAACAACAAAGAGCGATTAATCAAGTCCGTCAGCGGGTTTTCCAACAAGCCTTACAAGGAGCTCTAGGAATCCTGAATAGTTGTTTGAGTAACGCGTTGCATTTACGCACTATCAACGCGAATATTGGCATGTTTGGTGCAATGAACGAAATAACTGATTAGTCCTCTTACTGCGGGTAAGGTATTATTTTTTTTGGAAACAAAAAAAAAGAATTCATTTAAGAAAGACTCATGACAACCATCCGAGCTGATGAAATTTGTAATAATATCCGCGAACGTATTGGACAATATAATAGAGAAGTCAAGATTCTAAATACCGGTACCGTACTTCAAGTGGGTGACGGTATTGCTCGTATTCGTGGTCTTGATGAAGTAATGTCAGGCGAATTAGTCGAATTTGAAGAGGGTACTATAGGTATTGCTCTGAATTTAGAATCCAAAAATGTTGGTGTTGTATTAATGGGCGATGGTTTGATGATACAAGAAGGAAGTTCTGTAAAAGCAAGAGGAAGAATTGCTCAGATACCAGTCAGTGAGGCTTATTTGGGTCGTGTTATAAATGCTCTGGCTAAACCTATTGATGGTAGAGGTGAAATTTCATCTTCTGAATTTCGGTTAATTGACTCTCCTGCCCCCGGTATTATTTCAAGACGTTCCGTATATGAGCCTCTTCAAACGGGGCTTATTGCTATTGATTCAATGATCCCTATAGGCCGTGGTCAGCGAGAATTAATTATTGGGGACAGACAAACTGGTAAAACAGCCGTAGCCACGGATACTATTCTTAATCAAAAAGGACA